ACCGGTGACACTACTAACAGAATAGCCCTAATATATGTCTTTTTCCACAGGACTGAATCCATAGAAACCTTGGCTTAGTGCCATTACTGTAAGCGGCGGATGATTGGTATGCAGGATCGGTTGCAACGGTTTCACATTCATGTGAATCAAGAGATTGGCTTGAATTGAAAGGCTTTCCAACTAGCCATTGTACCTGAGATTGCGATAAGTCCTTCTTTTTCTTCTTTTGAAGTCCGCACTGAAGCTCACCCGTTGTTAGGGTAATCAGTGGATAGGAGCATACTCTGGATCGGAATCATGGGGAAGTAGTGCTTGATCATTTCTACCACCTAAAAGCTCATGTCCCAACGAATCGCACGTAGAGATATTGATAAGACACATGGAGCAGAGAAGGTCGTGAGCTTATTGGCCTGGAAAGGTGTACGCCCCTCGTCAGGAAGTTGGCTGTGGATCCTACGTAAACATGTCCATAGCATGAGCTCTTTAAGCGTCAAAGTAGCTGGTAGAGTCCTTCTGGATTCTGGATAAGGAATAGGGAAAGGGCCCCACAACCACATTTCATTATATGGAAAAGAACCCGAGGCTACCTTGTCCTGCAAGCAAAGAAATTGTATGTAGTAGTACTCTAACTGTCCTAAGGGCAAGCGGAGAGAGCGACTAAGTCCAATCCATAACAGGTAATTCTAACTCTACGGCTATTATCTCTATAGAAGGAAACAGCCTCCATTGCCGCCTGGACTCACTCGTAATAAAGACTAGTTCTACCCGCTCGTGGCTCTTTGATAGCAAGCCTTGTTCATAGCTCCTACCTACTAACTCGTATAAAGAAAACTATAACTAATTATCAGTTTTCCTTTAGCTCCGGGGTTCTTGTCTTAGTTACTCGTCCATTTAGTGAAAACGAATTGTATCACCATTAAGAGAAACTGCTTTCTAAACATCTGACAGGGAGGGGTCTTCATAAACCTATATCTCTTGATCTAAGTCAAATGAAAGCCCTTGTCCTTTCTCTGTACCAAAGGCATTGTAGTACTCTGACCTCGGGAACATTTTGAAGACGAAGTATGACTAGACATCTCGGAACTGACCTCTCTTAGACCATATGATGTACTAGCACCTTAAATGAGAGGAAAGCTTGGTAATATCCATATTCAATTCTAAGGCAACTAGCCAACATGCCATTATGCCATTAACTAGTTGAAAGAGTGAAGGAGACAGTGACGGTATGATGAAAAGGGGTCCTGCTCTGATCTCAAAAGAAAGCAATTCTATTTAGACTGGCGCCCCTCCTTGGTCTCGCCTTTGACTCTATTAGGTTCTTTGCTGCCCACCTCAGCATCTCGTACCCTATTTGTCCTCTTCCCTTATTCACTGCAAGAAGGTGGTCTCGCACGTAAAGAATTCTTATTTATTTCAGTCCTTTTTGTCTGGTCTTGATCCTTGATCTTGGATTGCTTGAGGGCTAAGACCATTGATGTTAGCAGTTCGGCGGATTCCCAACCCAAGGAGCGAGGTACGAGCTAAAGTACACGGGGAATTGCTTTCTTTCATTGCCTTATTAAAAAATAAGGAATTGGTTCCGCACCAATGGATCGTGAATAAAAAGAAAACCCAAGAGCATGGACGAGGACATGAAGGAAAGGGGAGAACTGGTAAGGGATAGACCACTAACTAGATGTCCAAGAGAATGATGGGAAGGAGGAATAGATCATCTAATTAGTTAGAAAAAGGTAGAGTCGAAGAAGAGGTGAAATCCAAGGAATCACCCCTTCCCAAGGTACTGGAATTGGGGAAACTCGACCGTGGAGATAAGAAAACCTGTCCTTAACGGGATGGTACCCGAACCAAGAGCTAGTCCAGATTGCTTTGATAAAGATTTACCATTTCTGTGTACTTCAATCCCTCTCTCTATCGGATGAGAATCGCAAATGTTGGTTCTCATTGTGAGAGAGCCAGGCAAATGGGATTTCTGGGGAGGAGTATCTCTCCTATAGGCTGATTTTTTTTTATCCGTATAGAGGGAAAGATGTTGGGGGGGTGGGGAATTTATAATTACGACAGCTCGTTAGAGAACTTGACACTATCTATGAGAATCTTTCTATTTGGTTTATTCCTATAGAGTACCAAAAGAAAAAGGAAGCAATAAGCACTCAGAGTTAGTATTAGCTTGCCAAGCAGGTAAAGTAAGAGAATAGCTTAGAAGGAGTCAAGAAGATAGGAGGGAGGATAGCTATGATCCTGCCAAGGTTTTTTCAAAATAACGAAAATAGTTTAGGCTAACGAAAAGCGATTTTAGAAAGCTGGAAGCTAGGAATCCTAGTAGTTCTGGGTCTCCGTTTTCTTCAGGTAAAGTCTCCGAATATAGCTGTTACTGAATAAGGTAGAAAAGCAAGGTTAGTTGTCGGTTTGGTAGTACATCGGAAGGTAGCAGAACGAAGTATAGCTAATGCAATAGTAAAAAATAAGTTTTTTAGAGACGGAAGCGGGTCGAGAGCCAGACAGGCTAACGAGCGAGTGTAGTTGCTTCAAAGCGGGATATGAAAAGGAACCGCTGCTAGGATAGTAAGGACTGTCCTCACTGAATCTGAAAAGAGATTAAATCCATTCGTCCGGGGAAGTGAGAAAATCTATCTTTCAAGGCTAGGGTTTTGGTTGCCCAAGACGTGATGAAGGGGTATCGGGAAGGAATTTAGCGAACAAGCTATAGCACTTGAGAATGAAGAGGGGAAAAAGCCACAACTGGATGATAGCAAGCCTGGGCTTACGTCGGGAAGTTGGGCGCTGCCTATTCATGTTCAGGTACGAAGTGTGAGTTCTGAAAAAACGAATAAACGAACTCGACCAGAATAGTAATGGACTCAGGTTCGAGTTCGTTTAGTAGAATGAAGATCGAGTGAAGGCTTTTGAAAAATGCAAAAGCTTCAGGAGCCTGGATAAAGGAAAGAATAGTGACTTCCTGGGGGGAGGCATAGGTGATAGGAAGCTAATCAAGGACAGGCTAAGGATTCGAACAGTCCGTGGGACCTTCAAGGAAGAAGTGAGATAAGCTAGGATGCGTGTGATAGAGTAACCCCTCGCGAGTATAAGTGGATCAGCGCTTCTTTCTGACCTAAGCAGTGCCCTTCATTCAGGGTTTCAAGGATCGGTATCGAGATAGCAGCTTGAGGAATCCCTGACTTGCTTGCCTTTTATTTCATTTCCGGTATGAAACAAATAGCAGTCCTGGTCTATAAGTAGAAAGGCTCAAGGAAATGCGAAGTATAGAGAGTATAAGATAAGCTAAGATCTAGACTCACAGATACGAGCGGGATTAGCTACCAAGCGGGGGAGCTTCAGGAGCCTGATAGATGATAGGTAGGTGGGTGGGAAATCAAGAGAAGTGACAAATGAGACTCTTAATGGATTTGTCCATTTTCATCCTTTTGAATGGGGCAAGAGCCAGCCCATTCTTATAGCATCCAAGGAAAGATAAATGCCCATGGCAGCTCTGAAAAAGATAGGAGAGGAGTGTGAGTCAGTCGAGTCGAGAAGCAACTCATTTATAAGTTCAAAAAGTTTTCATTTTAATAAAGGGCTATTTCCAAGTTTCAAGGAAGAGTGGATTAGCCTCGAATATCTTGATCCACTAGAAAGAGAATTTCCAGATACGAATACAAATACAGTTGGAGATCAGCCAAAAGCTTTAAGAAAGCTTTTGTAAGGTCAGATTACAGGAAGAGCACAGGTCAGTCTTCTTCATAAGTTCCCTTCCCGTCAGGTCAGGATAGGGCGAAAGTTGCTTTGTATTAAACGAGTGATTCAGAGTTGTCTTGCCTTTCTAAATTCAAGCATGTCTGTTATGCTAGTTCATCTATAGAACGTCAAGACCTTGTCTTCCGTAAGCTAGATACCCGAGAAAGTAGATTAAGGTCATACTTTTTCCTTAGAAAAAAGCCCACCCACGTCTGGGTCAAAAGTTTGTCTGCCCATTAACAACAAGAAAGCCAATTCATAGCGCAAGGAGGGGAAGGGTCGGAGCTATCCAGTAGAATGCTATGACACAAACAAAAGCAAGAAGAGGACCTCGCTACACGAATGAATGCTCGGACTTCTAAAAGGCTTCAAATAACATACAAAATCTCGTTCATTTTTCCTCCAGCAAGGAGCAGAGCCAGTTCAACTCATGAAATGGATGCTTTCGCAGGGACTGTATGCCTTTTTATTCCTAAAGCTAGATAAGGCCTGACCGGCTTCGCAGGATCATTTCCACTCTGTAGGCCGCTCATTCCTAAATAGGAAATAAAGTGCCTTTTCTATTCTGCCTTCCTGCTTGTATGCTTTCCCGAGGAAAATGGACTCATTCTAGCTCTCCTCTACTTCAACCACTAAGCGCTTTGCTCCTTTAATTAATTAATGATAATCGAAAATCTCGCCTTTTTTGGCATGAAACATATAGCATGTGTGCCGTGAGGTCAATCACTGTCAGTTCCTCTTTCGAAATTATCGAACATAAGAGCTCTTATCGGCTTGAGGCTTCTTTTCAAGCTGAGTAGAAATTTCATAAGATAAGAAAGTGGCGTAGAAGGATTAGGATTCGGGGCTTGCTAAGTGAAGTCAACAAACAAAGAAAAAACGCTTTCTTAGAGAAAGCGTCTGTTCACGTCAGGGTCCGCGGGAGATGTAGTCACTTTGACTTTTGTCGATATTGGGTGGGTTGGGAGAAGCGGGAGGCAATTCAGCTTCGAGGTGTTAAATGCGCTGCGAGGATTGGAAGAACAGGAAAATCGGGTGTTATTGATTAGACTTTGTATAACCCCCGAATAACCGCTATAAACATAGGAATATCGCGGTTATTGAAGATCGGAGAATAAGATCTTCTAGAACAACTATGATAGGAAACCTAAATGCCGCAGCTGACTCTTGCTTCTTCCTCCAGGAAGTCGAATAAGAAGTAATGAGGAGCCCGTACCTTCCAGCTTCTATAGCTATACTGTACTTCCTGGAGTTCGTGACAAGGATGT